GCCCGCAGAAGCCCCCTTTACTCTCTCTCTATAAAAAACAGCTTTCTGCATCATCAGCGGCGCTGGCGCAGGTTTTTATTCCTTCTGCCCAGCTCCCCGAAAACAACGTTCGACTTGCATGTGTTAAGCATATAGCTAGCGTTCGTCCTGAGCCAGGATCAAACTCTTCTTTTGAGTATGAAAAAATACGGGTTCTATTCTATCTAGTAGAGTCAACAGAATGGAGTTCCTTGTCTGTAACTCCAGAACAGAAAATTTCCTCCAGGTGTTGGAGTGCCCTTTCGAAATAGGGGCTAGCCGTTCTTTGCTCACATAAGCTTTGATGAACCTGCAGGAGTCTCCTTATATAAAGATTTTCGTCGCATAATAGTTCTATTACGCGGTCCCACTGGGAAGGGGTAGGTTCTGGGGTGAGACGGTCCTGCATCAATTCTCGAAGAAGACGCAGAACGGAGTCTTCAACCGCGGTATACCCCTCAGCCTGCGGTTCTGTTCGCCCCCTTTTTTCCCTTTGGGCTTTGAGTTAGTGGGAGCACCACTGGTGCTTGCAAGCGCCTCTTGTCTGCGACCTTGTTTGCCCCCCCGGTACCTCGCATTTCCGAAATCTCTCTTCCTATTAAAAAAATTATAATATATATAATTAATAATATAACATATAATTCTATTTCTATTATACCTAGGAAAAGTAAAAAAAAATGGCTGGAACAGCAACTGCTATTGACATCTTCGATTTTCTATTCACTCATGATCTGGCCTGGTCGACCCGATCATGATATTGAGGGAAGGGACCTTTTCTCGAAAAAACTCTGGATCCTGTGTCCAGAAAGTGCATCTCTTTCTCTGCCATTCCTACTTTATTGATAGTTATACCCTATTAAAAAGGTCGGTTCAGTCTAGGAGGCTAGTTTGAAACCCGGACTCGCTGAGGTTCACACACTTTTGTTTCTTTATGAAATTACACAGCAAGCTTCCAAATCAGGCGCTTGCGCTTGGTACTAATAGCCTATAGAGTATAGAGGGGCTATGGAGAGGCGCGCAACTGTGCTTCCTCGCTTCGCCAAGAAAAGCATTTCTTTTTGGGTGAAGGGCACGCTACAGGCCTACGCTTGTTCCTGCGCGAGAATCTCCGGCGGCCGTATCTTGCTCCTTTCTTTCGTCTCAGTAGTGAGCGCTGCTAGATCTGATTCAACTTAATATGAGACTTGGATATGCTCCTGCTCTCGGCAGATATGCTGGGCGAGATAGTGACAAAGGGGAAAGTCGAGCCCCCTATAAACGTAAAGGCAACCACTGCTACCTGTGCTGGTTTGTTCGTATGGATATGATGGATCTCCTACCTTGGTTGGAACTTGCCTCTGCAACTTTAGGGTATGAAGCCCCCGTATCTAGGCGAGGTGATGGCGGGGAACTCCAACTTGTTTTGGCTTTATACCTCGCCCGGACAATCACGCGACGAATCTTAACGCGCGCTGCCCGACACACAAAAAGAATTGCGATTTACTGAACGCAGATTCTTTTTAGTCTTTTTCGGCACACTCGTGGAGTTCGCTCGAAGTCGTCGCGAGCTCTACGTTTGAAGCTTCAACACAGTCACTCCTTAGTAGCTCCTTGCTACAACTTCTCTTTGGCTCGCCCCTATCTCTAAAGGGGCTTACTCACTTCACTCGCTCTCGTTCAGTAGCGGTTTCTTCATTCTTTAGATAGCAGCGTGAGAGCTCTGAAATTCCATTCAGGTCCTTAGTTCCAGTTGAATCGCGAGCAAAGCTCGACACTGCTAGCGAAGCTCTACGACAGAGCATTTCCATTATTTCAATTATAGAGCCAATCACACTGCTCTCTCTCTTTCCGGCCGTAGAATCGTCGGAGCGAGCAGAGCAGCGGAGCGAAGTGGGCTGTGTAATCATTGGAATTTTTACTCTTTTTCTTTAATATATAAGGGTAGGTAAGTAAGGAGCTGAAAACGAGTCCTTCGGAGGGCCCCTCATTCTCAATGCAAGCTAGCTCTTACTTGTGTTTAGTGAGGAGGCTACCTAAGATAGAGGTGAATATAGCCCTGGTTGTGATTTCTTCCTTGGGCAGGCCTGCCTTTAAGTGAGAGGGGGGAGTGATAGAACAAAGGTAAAGTTGTATAAGGACGAGGCGCGGACTCTGCCATCTCTTTCTGTCTGCTTCCAGAGGTGCTTAAATGGTCATTATCTGGGTGAAGGGATGGACTGGGGTAGGTAGGGATTTTTGTTGCTTTCGTAGCGCTTGCTTCTATCTATGTATAGTGCTCCCCATATCTGAAATCAATAACGTCGACGTGGATTCATGTCACTCCCTCTGGTGGGGTCCTCCCAAAATCCCGCTATAGGATAAAGAGAGAGAATCTATTCTGTTTTCTATAGAGAATAGCGGCGGAGCGCCGTGATAGATAGGGGCATGACTTGCTTGCTTGGCTATTTTTTGTTCCTAACCGCTTGCTTTATTTGAACAGGAAAGAGCTTTGCTTGCTCCGTGTTTTTGGTTCTTCGGAGCAGGGCTCTTCTGCTGTTTTTGACTTTTGTTTTAGGGTTAGTATCTCAGGCTCTGGGCTCCTTGCGGCGCTGCCTCATGCTTGCGCTTGCTTGAATGCCAGTACGTTACGTTACTAGAATAGGCGGTTGGCTGCTGCGCTACAGATCTCACCGGAAGGGTCTTTTCCTTTGCTTGCGGAAGTTACCCTGCTTGCTATTCTATCACCCCTCGCCTGGCCTTTACTTGATAGGGCTCCTTCACCAGGATCAATAGCCCAGCTACACTACCACTACCCGTGAGATAGAAGTAGGGCACTTCACTCACCTCAGAGTGAGTGAGGTGATTACAGAAAAGTAGTGTAGTCCGCACTACCTATCTGTAATCAGTTTAGCTTAGAGTTGTTTGCTGACACACGCTACTATCACTCTGGTTGCTGCTTTCACTCTGATTCTCCTCGGGCGGATCAAGGCATATTGGCTTGGCTTGCGAAAGAACGGATAGTTACTGGATGGTTGGTTGACAGGTGTCTGGCTAGCAAAGAACCCGACAAAAACTAGTACAGTAGCGCCCTAGGCTATTTGATATAGTATAGCCGCGGAGACTACTTGCGTCAGGGGAAAGCCCCCTTTATGAGTAAGCCCCTTTAGAGATAGGAAAACGGCCTAGCTGCTTTATTGAGAGATTTCGGCACCATTGAGAATTCTTTAAATAATTAGCTGCTATTTCAGTGGTTGAAGTGCCGGTCGGCATTGCCTAAGTAACGTCCGGCTCTGTTTGCGCGCTTCTCTCCATCCGTTGAGTCGGTGGAAGGCTACTTGACCTAGCCTTCAGAGAAGAATCAAGTCAGAGAAGCCGGCGCAGCAAGCCGATCCGACATACGTTCAAACGCATGCACCTTTCGACTACTTCTCTCTCGGGGCGCGCCATCCAAACTCGCTGTGATGGATGAACGCGGATAGAACAAATCTATCTCGGCGTAGTGAGTAAAAAATTCCTGCCGTATTTATTTCTTGATTGATTGTTTTATTGATTGATGTTTTTTTTTCTTTATGGAAAATCTCAAACCCATTTCTGAGACCCATAATATGAATTTATGAAAGATAGATAGAAAGACAAAGCTGCCTTGCAGGAGAGAGAGACCTGACGCATAGCCGGCGCACAAGATCCAATCTTTTTTGCAGTTCTTAGAGAAGTGAATTCCAAAACACCACAATTAAGCAAGCTAAAATAGCTTGCCTCACTTCCATGCATGCGATAGCTTGTCCCAACCAAAACTTGCCGCTTCTATCAATCAATGCACACAAATATGCTTGCTTGGACAGACACAAACATATGCTTGCCCCCACGTAACTAGAGCCCTGTAGGTCCAACACTCCTATATAGGGCTAGGTTTCAACACTATTCACTGGTAAGGCCCCACATGTAGCATTCCCGACGGCGGCTATCCCGAGCTAGCCATCCATAGTTGTCAGCCTCCCTTACCCCACAACCCTCACTTGTGACCCTCACTAAAATTCAATTCAATGAAAGGCAGACCCCATAGAAGTAAGCCTGAGCCAGCTCAGTGAAGACTTATCAAATACCCTCCAGCCAGACCACAGAAACATAGAGAACAAAAAATTCGTGCTCAACCAACCCGTCTCAATCCATGTCAACCATCAACCAAGGCCCGCACCAGCTCTCATTACCATCCCACCACAACCTAGGCCAACACCAATTCCATCCATGCCCCTCTTCAACCTACCCCAAAACCTATTCCCATTACCACGCCTCCACAGAACCCTCAGAACCACGCACCAGCCACCATCACTATCCCTAAACCTTCACCTATTGTTATCTCAACCCCACCCTTTTCTATAAGTAAGGGAAGGTAAGGCTTTCAAAGGTGTCTTGGACATATGAAAGCAGGACGGTAGCATTGAAAGTGGAGAAGAAAGAGGGTGAAGAATGTGCTGAGATAGGAAATATGACTAGGTCGGGACGATGCTTCAAACCTGACCATTTGAGAACCACGGAAGGACCAAGGAAAGGAGAAAGCAGTAGAGAAAGACCCAGCAACAGAGGCCTTTCACAAGGCTCTCAAGAAACCCGAGTAGAATGTGGCGGAACAACTGAAAAAGATCCCCGCGCAGATCTCAATTGTTGATCTATTGATAACCTCGGAACATCACCGAGAGCAAATGATTGAGGTTCTGCAAAAGGCCCATGTAAAAGACGATATCACTCCCGAAAGGCTGGCCGACTTGGTCGGACAAATCATGGCGCCTAGGGTGATAAAATTCTCCGATGATGAGATCCCCGCCGATAGGACAACCCACACGCACTCGCTTTCTATTTTGGCGTCTTGTCGGGCCCAGATAGTACCTGCAGTGTTGATTGATAATGGGAGTGGTTTGAATGTTTGCACGTTGAGCAGTGTAAAGGCCCTGGGGCTGGGGCATGGAGATATGAAGAGAAAGACGATGACGGTCCGAGCATTCGAAAATTCCGTCCGCCAGACTTTTGGAGTCATTTTTCTTGACGTTGTGATCGGGCCGTACCAGTTCAAGATCAGTTTGAATGTGGTAGATATCGAGGCATCGTGCACTTTCCTATTGGGAATACTTTGGCTCCATTCAGCGGGGTCCTTCCCGATAAGGCCCATCTACGCTGCACCAAAGGGTAAAGTTCGTTATCGACGACCAGCTAGTCACTATCTTGGCTGATGACGAAGAAGTGGGCTCAAGAAAGGTAGAAGTTGTGCAGCATGTAGAGTCGGGACTTCAATTCCTATCGTATCAGTTCGAGACAGTCAATTGTATCCCCCTCGACGCGAGGCCATCCAAAAGAATGAAGACGAGCTCACCCGGGTGGAAAATGCTAGCGAAGATGAAATTTCACCCCCTATTTGAGTAAGGATGGGTCTGGGGATTAGCTTACAAGGAAGGCTTGTGCCGGTAACTCTGCCAAGGCACGATCCCCCTTTACTTAGTAGGGCTTGAAAGGCTGGACTATAAGCCCACTCCCCAGGATTACGTTAAGATAGCAGAGCGGAGAAGGAAGATTAGAAAAGCAAGAAGAAATGGGGAGCCCGACCCGTGCGATCTTATGCCGCCCCCACCACCTCTCTACACCAGCTTCCCGATCAAAGGAGAACGCCTATCTTACCCGCCTGAGTTTGCTCGTGTCAACCCCAATCTCTTCCCCAGCAAGATAAGGCAAATCATCCCCCCATTCCACTAGTTCTGATGCGTACTGCGCAAAAAGACTCCTCTGGTCACCTTCTTATGGCCTGCGCTCCAGTTCACCTGTCTCAAGAAGTATCGAGTCGAGGATTGGAACGGTTACGCGGCTGCTCATCAATGTCTCTATTCGGCTCCTCCATCCGCCTTGAGCACTGATACCCCGTTGGATACGAGTGAAATGCTCAAGCCGGGGGATATTCAATACGTTCTTCGCCCCCAACTAAAAATCAGATACCCCCAGCTCCGGACGTGCACCCTTCATCAAAACCCCCATCACCAGAAATCATTGAATACAGACGTGCGTAGTGGCCCGATTCTAGAGAAGCATAACTCCTTCCTTCGAATCCAGCCTGCCATCAATCCTAATCTAATAGTCGGAACTCCCCCTCATCTATAAAGGATAACCTTTCCTTGATCCTTTAAAAAAAGCCTTCTTATGCTCCATATGCCTATTATTCTTGGGTCACTTCTGGCTCCTTCGCTTTACTAATATAATAGAAAGTAAAGGGCTTGCCTACCTCTCATTCGCCATCCATCCTTGACTTATATTTCTCTATGTCTTGAGGGGACTAGTGTCCCTCCCCGGGGTCATCCCTCTACTAAAAAGCCGTAGGAAGATAGGTAGGTAATTTTTTCTCTTACGCGGGGGTCAAGCCACTCTCCTTAAAGCATTAAAATCCTTCCTTGTTTGTGGTGCCCCCTCTATCCGAGTGGGAATGACTAGTGGATTAAAGCATTGAAACAGGTGGAGCAGGGGATTGAAAGTAACTACCAGATTCATAAGACGCAGTGAAATCTGGTGCTGATGCTGATCCGGCATATTCATTCTTATCTGGAATCATTTTGTTGGCTTGCGTCTGATTAGCTAGTTGGTGAGGATGGCTTGTTTTTTCCACTCGCAGCCCGCAGGGCTCGCATTCGCTGATGGGCGGGGAGCAGCTGATAATCAAAGCGATTACCTGCCCAGCTCTATAAGGTATTCCAAGGGGGATTTTCCAGGTCAAGAGTGTCATGAGTGGGATAAGGAGTTGATAGAGCTTTCCCTCTAGTTGACAATACTTCTTATCCACAAACTGTTCCTAGTGTGGCATGCCTTCCTCGAATATGAAGAAGTACTCGTGTAACGGCAGATAAAGCCGCGAAGGCGTGCCCTTGTTCTTTGGTTGGATTGTCTTTGTCTTTGGTGTACCCCCTCCTGGGGTTAGTGGGCTGGCACAAACACTGGATAGAAATCGCGCCGGTATGTATTCTTGTCATCAGCCACTTGCTCGACCATTCATTTACTGAGCTATTTTTAGAAATTGGGGAATAGTTTCTCGCTATATGAGCGTGAAAGTTCAACGATCCAAAGATGCCTTCTCGAGCTAAAAGCTCGTTTATTCTATTCATTTTGCCACTATATTCGAATGAAATTCAAAGCCTACTCTTGCATGTTCCATTCGTGCATCTGCTGCTTCCTTATCTTTCTAGTTGCTCCGTTCCAGAGCAGTCCTGACTATGATGTAGTATAGGGAATGATAATAACTGAAAGAAGAGAAAGTGCCATAGTGAGAATGAGAACCGCTATGTAGCCATGGTGACTCAAGTCAAAGTACTATGAATAGCACTATACGGATTGCTGAAACTTGTTACTTGACCAAATCACAACATAAATACTAGGAGTCACATGGGATTTTTCTAACTAAAGCCAAGCTAAGCTAACGAGAGGGAAAGGCCCCGAAGCCAGGTTGAGCATCTCGGGGCGGACCCAACATAATCTCTGGCATATGAGCGACGGCTAAGCTTCGTTCTATGGCGGTTTAAGCTAGCACCCGTTTCAGCATATCATCTCGCTTGATTCCAAATCCATAAGAGGCGGAGTCCCAAGCATATCGAGAGTAGCTATAGCAGATCCATTTAGAGATCGAGCCCCCTCCAGAAGTAGAGATAGAGGCAAAGGCAGTTTTTTATTATCCAGTTCTATATCGAAAACGAGCAGTTGATCCCACGAAAGCAACGGGTTCCGGTGCCGGCTTTGTTGCGGGTTTAACTGGAATTGGATCCTAAGAAGTGAGGTAAATTTCCTTTCTCCCCACCGCATATGCCTCCTCTGCTTATGTCACTGGTGATGAACTCACTATGGCTATTCAACGTCGAACTCAGAGTTTTCTACTACATAGGCGGCTAAACGAAGCCCCAGTCTTGATCTGTCAAACCCCAGCCCCCTTATTAGTAGCCGAAGTATAGGCCCGCGTGAGATCAAAGTCACTTGCCGTCCGTTCGCTCTCTGTTCAACAAAGGCCATCGATATTCACTCACTTCTTTATACAAATCTTCTGCCCAAGCCCAACCTTTTAAACAAAATATCATAATCACATTTCATTTTATTTTTGTCTTGACGTGCTTTGAAAGACATAGAGATATGATTTGCACTAGAATACTTACGATAGACCCACCGGGAACACATTCACTACTGGGCATTGACATCTTAATGCGTTGCAATCTGGACATTGATCGATCTTTATGCTTCCCAGCAGCTATACAATCCGAATCGGCTACCAGTACCTATAAAGACCGCTCGAGTTCTTGAGACCGGGGAGGGGCACCCCCGGTGCAGGGCCAATTTCAGTGCCGGTTGGAGACCTGGTTCGAAATGCATATCTTGAAAGAGAGCCATCACCTCGCCCAACATCCCTTCCTTTTCAATAGTCAATTCGAGAGCCAAATCCAAAAGCTTAAGAAGCAGTTGATCTTGATCCAATTCCCGATGCATGGGGCGAAATGCTGGTTGAAGCCCCCGAATGGGAACCTATCGAACGGGAATTAGTAGGAGTGCTGCTTGCTATAAATATCTTTTGGAGGACAGCGGACGTCAGAAATTTTTGTGAATTATGAATATTCTTCGATGGATGGATAACAACAAAAAAGTGGGAAAACGATTTCAAAAGATGCTTTCGAAGTGAAAGTGAATTATATCAGATGAACGCTACCCTTCAAAAGAAATGGCGTGATTTGCCTACCTATATTCATAGCATGACGAACATGGGGATTAAAGATTAACGAAAGATGATATTGAAATCTTACTAGAAAAAGAAAGAAGGAAAAAAAGTGCAATTTTGCAGTGAAAGTTCAAGTCGAAGATCAAAGTGAAAGTTGCGGATCTCTTCGCCCCCCACTCAATCCCCTATTCATATTGCCTTAAGCGTGCTTCCGTTTCCTGGTCTTTGAGTTCCCAAAGTGGGTTTGGTCTGGTCTCTCAAAGTCGTGGTTTTTGTATCGAAATAGACGAACCCTGGCCTATTTCGACGTTGAGAAAAGGGGTATAGAACCCCAGTAATAAGAGGTAGGATAATAGGTTCTCGTACTGTGACCTAGACCCCCAGCTTCCTACCTTCTAGCCCCTCCTAGCATAGTGGAAACCTCACTCGAGCAATAAGGATATTAGAGAGCTGCTTTACCACAGGCGAATCGTGGAAAAGCGCGTGAGAGAAGGAACTACGTGAAGACTTGATCACGTAGGTTGCTTGGATTGGAAAAGAAGTCCGGGTTCAGTCAATCAACAAAAAGCCCGGTCAGAGGAAGAAGTCAATGATGGCATTGTTGATCTTATCCCTTTCCGTCCTAGAGGACATAGTCAACCTCCTACTATAGCTAATAGGAAAGGGCGGAACTTAGCTCAGCACTAAGCAATCTAGGGAAAAGAAAGCTAACTACCACATACAAACTACCTAGGCCAGGAAGCTATCCTAGTCAGGTCTTCTTTTCTTTAGTAGAGACTTGGTTCGGTATCTTTAATGGAAATGAACTCGAGGGAGAGTTAGACTCCGTTTCAAAAGAAAGGGGATTCTCACATAATGACGATCAAGTACCAGTTGAGGAATATAGATAAGAATAAATTGGGCCAACCCGCGAGCAAGTTGGAGAAAGCGCTTGATGAGCCCCTCCAAAAAGTAGAGTAGTTCCGGTGCAACCACATATATCCTACAGAAAAGTTTTGCTGTTTCAATGAGTCGGTGCGAACAAACAACCGGAAAAACCCATTCCCTGCAAAAGGGATGGGACCCCCGACCGCGCTTATGACTCGTCCGTATCGTCTCTCGTGCCGTATCCATTCTCGTTTAGGTCGACCGCTCTACGATGGCTAAGCTTTTTTCGAGAGAGGGACTTGACTGACAAAGGTTTCCGAATTCTAATTAGCCGTTGTTATACTCCCGCCGCATTGATATTCTTTGAACAGCGGTTGCGCTTTGAAATCAAGGTAGTTGTTTACTTGCTCAACCATAATACCAGGCCCCTATCAATGACAGGTAAACTGTGCTATAAAGTACTATCATATCATCCCGTATGGGTTTATCCTCTCTCTCTTATCTTCGATCAAGCTACTTCGTTCCTTCTGTGATGAGAAATTCCCTAACGAAAGCTAGCCTTCTTCCATCGGATGCATTATCTAAAGGGGGGTAAACATGCTACAGATTCCGTAGTTCCATTATTGGATTAGCTTACATTACCAAAGGTTAGAGGAAATGTCGTAGATCTCAGTTGAGAGACTGAATGCGGATACTTTTTTTTTAAGAATGAAAAAGGAAAAGAAAGACTTCGTCCCACTCTCGGATAATGAAATCACCAAATGCTGCTCGACCCCTGAAGAAAAAGACACTCCGGCCTAACAGCACTTTCCTTACCCGTTGTGCTCTGTCTGAGATAAGGAGCAAGAGGCTAGACGGAAGACCTCTAATCTACCAATCAATCTAGCTAGCATCCTATGACTTTTGTTCCAGAGGCCAATAACCCGAAACTTAATAGGAAGCTCTTCCTGTCTATAGGTTTATACCACTAAATGATGGCATTAGACCCTAACTACCTTGTTCCTGATTGGATTGCTTTCTTAGTGTGGCTTGTTCGCTGTCCACTGGTGATATTATCATATATAAATATAGATAGAGAAAGAGGCTAAGCCTACGTAACGCTATGGGAACAGCTTTTTTGTCCGCTTTCAGCTATGCTATATAGATGCGCTACCTTGTGAAAGAAAACTATGTAAGTAAGTAGCATCTAGAATAGAATTCAGAGCAGCTAAGAAAAGAAAATCGAGTAGCTTGCGGGCCGGTCGTCATTGCACACTAGCTGGTCAGTGGGGAGAGTGTTCCGTTGGTGTTCTCAGTCTCAGTGCGACCTTGCTTGGTCAACAAGGGGATAAAAATGTCCCCCATCAATAAAGTGAGGGCTTTCCGGACCTTCTCCACCTCCCTTTTTCTTTTTTTCCATGCTTTCCGTTGGTCAACAACCAACAAAAGTTATATATAGTTCTTCACTACTCCTACAGGCTTGACGGAGTTAAGCTGTCTGGAGGGAATCATTTTTTCTCAATCAAGAATGCCTAAATTTCCACGCATCTTTCTCGAAAACAGTCTTAATAGTAATCCATCTTCTACGACTATTACAAGTCAATCTCAATCAACGACGACTATTAACGATTATAGTTTGAAATCATCCGGCACTCATGGGGTTTTTGAGGATCATCCGGGTCTTAACCCTTCCAGTGAACATATAGTAGAGCTTCAATCTGATATACACGAGAAATTGGGGGAGTTGATGATTAACAGGAGTCCCGAAGATGTTATGGCTGCGGCCGAAGCTTTACACGCGGAAAGCTACAATATCCCTTTTCTGGAGTCCCTTTTGAATGATTTAAACATAAGCGGAGTACAAGGTGAAGCCTATACGGATGCTCTGGATCTAGCGGGGCTGGTCCCCATCATCCCCAGCCCACTTGAGCAATTTGCCATTCTCCCATTGATTCCTATGAATATAGGAAACTTGTATTTCTCATTCACAAATCCATCTTTGTTTATGCTGCTAACTCTCAGTTTGGTCCTACTTCTGGTTCATTTTGTTACTAAAAACGGAGGAGGAAACTCAGTACCAAATGCTTGGCAATCCTTGGTAGAGCTTATTCATGATTTCGTGCCGAACCCGGTAAACGAACAAATAGGTGGTCTTTCCGGAAATGTTAAACAAAAGTTTTCCCCTCGCATCTCGGTCACTTTTACTTTTTCGTTATTTCGTAATCCCCAGGGTATGATACCTTATAGCTTCACAGTTACAAGTCATTTTCTCATTACTTTGGGTCTCTCATTTTCTCTTTTTATTGGCATTACTATAGTGGGATTTCAAAGAAATGGGCTTCATTTTTTAAGCTTCTCATTACCCGCTGGAGTCCCACTGCCGTTAGCACCTTTTTTAGTACTCCTTGAGCTAATCCCTCATTGTTTTCGCGCATTAAGCTCAGGAATACGTTTATTTGCTAATATGATGGCCGGTCATAGTTCAGTAAAGATTTTAAGTGGGTCCGCTTGGACTATGCTATGTATGAATGATCTTTTATATTTCATAGGAGATCTTGGTCCTTTATTTATAGTTCTTGCATTAACCGGTCCGGAATTAGGTGTAGCTATATCACAAGCTCATGTTTCTACGATCTCAATCTGTATTTACTTGAATGATGCTACAAATCTCCATCAAAGTGGTTATTTATTTATAATTGAACAAAAGCGAGGAGCAAAGCCGCTTTACGAGGTGAAGGAGCGAGAACTTCCCCCGGATGAAAAAAAAATATTCCGAGCACGTCTGGTCAAAGTCTATCTTGTCTTTACCACGAGTCATTTTCCTTGGCTAACAATAAAAAATTTAAGTTTTGCACATATCCGCGGGTTCTTCAATTTGCTTTCTCCCTCATAGAGGAAATAAGTAAGGTGGTATACTATATTTATCCGCTTATTGGAACTCCTTCTAATGACCTATGCATTCTGTTATCATTTCCAGTTGGACGATCCATTACAAATTTTTGAGGAAGAAACGAACTCTTTCCATTTTTTTTTTAGGGCTGTCGCCCTTTACTTTTTTAGGGGCTTGGAGCAGATGAAGCCTTCCTTCTTTCTTCTCGGTCCGCTTTGGCTCCTGATCTTGAGCTCGCTGTTCTTGACCTCAGGCTTGACTTATTCTTGGAGTCCTTGCCTTTTCGATACTTTAGGCCCTTGCCCTTGGCCCGGTCTCGACTCTCCCTGGCTAAGTACTTTCAATCTAGCAGGCTAGCTGCCTGTGCCGCCCCTAAATCTTGGACATTTTGGCGCAGGTTGGAGCCCCTTCATGAAATCGAAGAGCCGGTCCTCTTCCGTCATATCAAAAATTTCCAGGGAGAACTACGAAAGATGGCCTTCACATACTCGCGTATGGGGCCTGTTTGCCTCAGGCTCATCAACATGGCAGACCACAACCGGGCAGGAACCCTCCATTCTGCCTGAAACTCGTCCCCAAAATGGATCTAATTGCACTTCACGCTCCGCGTTCTTTACTTCTTTTGGTCCGCCACCAGAACTTGGCTGAACCATCAAGATACATGGCAGCCGTATTCACCGACGCCTCCTCGGGCGTAGTCCGATAAGCCGCTCCATATCCCAAAAGTCTTCGATCCTTAGCATCTCGGGTGCCAACGAATGCCTTTGGTTTCGCTTGATTCGAACCATCTACGTCGAGCCACTGCTTACGGCCTTCTTTAGTATGGTGACCTCGCCCCTACTCTCTAAAGCTTGCCACCGCTATATATTAGTAAAGCTCGAAACACTTCCACGACCCCCTGCCCTTGGCCTTCCATCATGGTCCGCCTAACCAGCCCATCTTTCCCCAGAGAAGCAACCGCTCGCTCGAAATCTGTCCCTTCAGTTGTGTAACAAGGCGATTCACACGATCACGAGTCCGCTCCCGTCGAGCCTCTTCGACGGCACTAGCCTACGGGTTCTTCCCACTAGCCATGGCTTGGCCTAACCTTTGGCTCTGATACCACTTGTCACGGCGCTAAGTCCTTCAAGCCCACAAACCGCGGCACCCTGCTAACGGTCCGCTGTAGCAGAGTAAGCTGAAAAAGCCCTTTCTATCTTATTAGTAAAGCCTAAACGTCCTTATTGAAAACTAAAGCGCTAACGAGCAAGAAAGGGCCCCTTACTATAGATAGGCTAACGCGCCTTATCTTATAGGTCGACAAACCATCCTTTTTGATTTGACGCCACACAGATTTCGACTATTGAATAAGGTTTGGGACCCTTGATTTGATTCCTTTTTTTTTAAACTATCGTTAAAACGCTTTATAGAAGCCTTTAAGGGCGTTTTAAAGATAAGATAACGCCTCTAAGGCCGCTATTTCCTGACCTTGGGAAGGAATAGAGTAAGGCCTTTACCGATTCTATATCTCTATGGAACTTTTTTATTTTCTTTTATTGTTGATTATCTATTTCTTATCTTTAGTATTGGTCTACAACTATTTATTTCAATTAAAAAGCAAGGACTAATATAGCACCCCACGGAACACCTATTTGATCCATCTAGCCTGCCTTAAAGGGCTCGGGCCTCTGTTCAAGGAGTGACTTTGTTGAGCTCTTTTACTGAGTGAACAGCCGCTTTCCTAATAAATACATTCCATTCAGACGATTCGGTGGCCGAGTTGGTCTGACTCAGGAAGCTCCCTCCAGAGCAAAGCAAGCTGTAAGTCAGTTTCAAGTCTGCCTTTCCGCTAGAAAGCTCACTACACGCCACGTCACTTTTTACTTAGCAAAGAAAGACAAGCTACGAACTACCGCTGCCCCTCTCTAAGTAAAGGTAAAGTCTCTCCTTCAGCTAGAATGTAAGGAAATTGAAAGAAGCGGAAAAGGGTCAAACGCGGTTGCTAGCATCGAAGAGAGCCGTCATAGACGAGAAAGTGGGAGTTCGGACTTGGCGAACGAGCTCTTGCCGCGGGAGAGGAAAGCGGGGCAGGCAAAATAACCATTCCGGTGGTTGATAGTGGAGCAAAGGCTGGATAAAACATGGATAGGCATGCCTTATCATCCAAAAGGATGTAGAAAGAGGAAGGGCTCGCGGGGTCGATCTCACATCTCATAGAGAGGAGGAATACCAGGGATGATAAGGGGTAACTAACTCTACAGCTCACAGGAATGGGAAAATTCATTCCACATTACTCAAGTTTTATCATAGCTTTATTTAAGAGAGAATAGGGAGTAAGGCTGAAATGGCTATACGGCTTCCAAATTCTTTTTGAAACGTATGTTGATTGAACTAATAGATGCTGGGTGAGGGCTTAAAGACCCTATTCACATAGCGTTCCTGGACACATATTTTTCCTCGGGGCGGGAAGATTCTCCTATAATATAAAAAAATAGGGGATCCGGGCCTTTTTGGGGGGATAAAGGGCAGCGCTTGACGGAAAGAAAAGAGTTTTCTCTGCGACACTTTCACTATGATCCGCTTGCCTTATTTAAACAGGAAAGATAGCCGTAACTAGCCTAGCCCGAAAGATAGGATTTCGTAGAGCGCTGGAACTTGACTTTCACCGCTTAAAAAAACCGCTACCCGACAAGGAAAGCTTTATCAAAGTAGTCAAGAAACCTTCCCTTAAGCCGAAACCGCTTAACGAAAAAAAAAGAAACATATAACAAAGGACTGCCCTCCCGGCTCTGGAACAGGCTCTTGCTCTAGCTCCGCCCAATGCTCGGAATGGTGAATTGATCAATTCCGAAAACTAGCCAACCCGAAAGCCAATCACGAATTGCTCGCTACTGGAACTGGCTAACAGAAAGAGCGGAAAGAAAGAGGGCATGTCTCACTAGCAAGACAAAAAAAAAGGTGAGCGCCTAGCGCGCCCCCTTTCTTACTAGGTTGGGCAAGCTTTGGCTTCATTTTGATAGGAGTAAGTGCTTGCAGGGTAAAAAGGGCTAAGAAATTCCCTTTGATCCTGATAACATGGCATGGCGAGTGGAGAAGCAAGCTGTAACGAATGAGAATCCGGTAGTCGATTCCGTATTCATTGATCCGGAACAACAGGTCATGATGCGAACATCTCTCTACTACTACTACTACTTAATTAACAACAGGTCGAACTCAATAAATATAGGGGGAAGTGAACGGGGGCTAAAGTAGCAGTGGGCAGTGCAACAAAGCTACGGCTACTGAGTATGGCGTCGGGGAGGGGATAATGAATGCTGGGGTGAGACCCCTAGCTCCGTTCCTCTCCAACCCTTTCTATCTATCCTTAGAAGTAGGGCGAGTGACTCCGTTCCTTTCCCGTGAAGGAAGTGGGATATGCGACCAGATGCTTTCTCCAGATCTAACGTCTCTATCAACTAAATTCTCTTTTCTTCACCGGATCGAGGGGAGCCCGAGCGGCATTAAGAATAGCTTATAAAAGGAGAACTGGCTAACGAAGCCTAGCTCGTTTAGGTCCTGCCATTCCTACCTATCTATCATTGGTCAACTCGGGAATCAGCTAGACCCGACTTTCTCTTTCAAATGAATTGATTCGCCAGTTTATGAGCGAACAAAGCCGGAAGCCAACGCTATATCTCTTGCTATGGCTCTGAGCTCATCTAGATCTGATAACGCCAATCCGTCCGCTTACTCCGGCTCTGCTGGTGCAATTGGGAATATCTCTCTCACCTGGTCAGCAGTACCTCATTCATTCCTCTAATTTATCCCATGTCTGGAAGCGGCAACAAAGGAAGAAAAAAGAGGATAGGCAGACAAAGGCGAAGCGGCTTACCCTCCTTTCATTCCAATATGGCCTGCGACTTCATCTGAATCTGGATCTTCCCCAGAAATTGGGATCGGCCACTCATCTGGAGTATGTCACTTGGTCTGGTCTGGCCTGGCTGATGAAAGATCTCGTTTTTATGACCATCTTTCTTAAGCCAAAAGAGGAGCTTAGCTCTCATAGGGCTCGACTACTATAGCTCGAGATTTCGTCCATCATAGAATATAAATCTATAAATAGAGGAGTCGGCGGACAAGCGTCGGCGCTTTAGGTCCAATTTCTGCTGCTTAGCTTAATGCGCTATCCAGATCTCGAATCATTGGAATTCGCTTTGCTTGCTTTCCGTTCTAAAAAAGTATTCCCGGGTCAAACTGGTCTGGAATCAATCAGTAGTACGTCCCGCGCTTGATTGGCGAAGGAAAGCCGGGAATTTTTAATCTGGAATTTAGATATCAACTGTCCGGTCCTCTGTTGGTAACGATCTACGGTCAAGGGTCAATCGCTGAGGTGAATCTGGATTGGTCTTTCGTTGTTTGCTCTGTGGCAAAAAGTCAAGGCTCATCCGCTCATCGGGAATAGAATGACTTTCTTTCTTTATTTATCTCCTTCCCGGTCGAAACGATCGATCCCGGTCCAAAGTCTTGATCGGTCGAGCTCTCGTAATCGATCGCTCATATGTCCATTCCGTTCTGGCTAGCGAAGTAGGGGCTGAGCTTTCTGGTGCAGTTGCTTGCTTGCTTGGTTGCCGGTTTAGGGTGCTCTGGCTAATATGACTATCTTGCTTCCATAGCATCTGTACTTGGATATACAACTCTTGGTACTCACACAACACTCTTTCATTTTATTTGGTAGGGGCTGCCCGGATTCCATTGCTACCTCCCTTTATACGAAATAAAAAGGGGAAGTCACTCGATCTTCTCTTCGAAAGTATCCGCGCTGGCTGCCACCCCAAAAGAAGCGACGGACTGTACGAGATCAAAGACTTAGAGATCAATCGGAGTACCCCTTTAGCTTTTTTAGTAAGAGTGAAAAGGTGAAGAAGCACGAATAGAAGACGCAAGAGTATAAAATGTCATTTCTACTAGCTACAACGTATTCGAATGGAACTGATCCCGTAGAAGGACTACCACAAACAAGCCTGATGCATGAATGAGAGTGGATTGATATGTTTAGGAAAGATCTTTCGGGTGCTGAAAAGAGCAAATATAGTGATAGAGAAAGAATTTTTTGGGGAAATTTTTTTTTTTGATATGTTCTACCGGTGTTCTTTGTATCCGCTTACTTTTGAGATTGAGAACGTGTTTAGTGCATTTAGGGAAAAATATCCATTTTGAGAAGAGGAAGTTCGTGAAATTAAAAAAGATGTTTTAGCGGGATCGTATGTGTTTTCTCCTTTAAAGCTCGTAGTGCTGCCTAACAAGATTACCCCATTTTAGCACTTCCTCCATGTTTTCAGCGTTCCCAAGATACCAAATGTTTACTTTGTATTGCTGTGTGAAAGTAAAGAGAATCTTATGCTCATAGCTCTTTCGCGGTTCTCAGTTTTACTTTTTACTCTTCTTTTGTCTTTTTGAAAAATTCGTTCGCCTTTCAAAAGGATAAGGGGATGAAAGAGTTCTACGGGGAAGTGCTAAAATGGGGTCAAGTTGAAATTGAAATGCTTTTTTTTTTCGATTTGACTCCTTCTTTGAACGAACACACTTTGTCGCTCCCGTCTCTTGTCTAAACTCGAACCTGTGCTTAATGATTGATCTATTTTGAATCTTCTTTCCTCATTTTTGAACTTAGCCATTCTGGATGAGGACAAAAGAGATTGGTCAGCAGAGGCTGGCGTGCCCTCTGTCTGTGGGCCTTCTCGCCAGTGTGTTATTGAATTTCTATCTTGATGACTTTGATCGAACATTCATCAATCGCTTTCCACATTTTCCTTTTGTTTGATTCATTAATGAAGTCATAGTATCTGTTCCTCTGCAAAATAAAGCTGCAGTTCCTTTTGAGACAATCAAAAATTTCCTTAAGGAGCTGCAGCTTTCGGCTAAACTCATTTACATAATTCGAGTGGGCTTCCCAATTCCCTGTCTGGGGGTCTCTTATCTGTAGATAACGGCGGGTTCATCCACTTTGTGGAGAAAGAAGAATAATATTTTTAGTGGCCTTTCTTTTCTTTAATTCGTCGATAGTGAGGGTCTTTACAGTAGTGAAACATCGTTGGTAGCCTATATGGCTTCATAGCATTTTCTCACTAAGTTAGCAGTATAGGGTTCCCCGCTGTTGTATTGAATTCTCCTTCTTGTATGTAAATTTATAACAAACCAATGCCTTAAGCCTCGGGTAATAACTGTTATTTTAAGATATCATATACTGTTTGAGAATACCCAAAAGGGCATTTTAAAAGAAAAGCCTTTTCACGAGAGTTCTAAGACCCTAAGTAAGCTATTGAAAGAAGTACTTTGAAATCAATCTCTTTCGCTTGCCCTTTGTTCATTCTTGGGCGAGTAGAGTATCCCGGCCTACACTTCAACTACTAATAAGGAGAAAACACTGAGTAGTATAACTCATAGCATGGAGGGTTACAGTCACACATATCCTCCTGATTCACCAAACCAAACCTTTCAAAGACGGGTACTCAGTTCGGGCTTCTCTAAAGGGAAGCCCTTTCTTCTGCCACGCGTTCCTATCAATATCGATTAGAGTCTATTGAAAGATAAATTTGCATGCGTCCCAACGGATACCAAAAAAAGTAAAGTTAATGCTCTATTATATCTCATTCTTTCTCTAGTAGGATTTATACCTAAACAAGATACCGATTCAAGCCCCTTTTATAGGTTGGTATAGGTTGGGCAAATGTCACGATGAGGGGATTCCTCGAAAGAAGCGCGAGCGCTGGGCTTTTCGTGATATAAAAACTCTCCTGTCTGTTTCCCCTCAGGGGGTTAGGGGTCTTTCGGTTAAGCTGTTAGTAGTACTTATAGTCAATGTCTCTAATCTGGATGAGTGGAACGAAGGGAAGGGTCAACCCCTGCTTTAGAGGGAATAGGGGTGAAACGGCGCTTTCGGGTTAGTTTTTGACTTACAAGGAAAGGGAGAAAGATTAAGATCTTGTTGTGGCATTCTAACGATCATAATTCTTTTCTCATGGTGCTATTCACATTCATTTATCAGCCTGCTGAAAAAGCCCTTCCCCTTTCTATGGCTTTGACAAAATCACTTGAACAGAGCAGAGCTAAGCTTTCGCCTTTATTGATATGATATAAAATCGCTATACCAACCCTACCCTATTACGTAAGGGGGAGAGAAAGGTTTTTCAAAACCGGCTGGGCTATCAAATAAACAGCATTCTTATCAAACATTGGCCCCAACTTATTATTGTCGTTTATAGCTGTGAATTACACCCTTTCTCATAAAGACCACTTACTTGAAGGAAAGGCCAGCTCCTTACTCATTTATTTGACAAATGCTTTCCCGTTACCTGCTTACCCGGCTTCTATGTACACAACCTTTCCTTTGAAGAAAACATCCGGTCTAACTATAAAGCTTCTTGTCACAAAAGCCTATTCCCTGCTCATTAATGACCACACCTTCTGTTCAATGGCTTCCCTCTTTACTAAGAGGCTTCTATGCATAGCCTATATGTTAATGATCTAAAAAATTCCCCTAACTTTTTGAGACTTGTTCTGTCTCATGCCAGAACAAGCCCATTCATTACCTGCGCCTTTAACCGACGG